GCAGACGAGGTGGCTTTGATACGTTACTCGCAACAATCGGATTTTCGTCGGGATATAATCAAAGGATCCATGCGTGCTCAAAGACGTAAAACAGTTATTTGGGAAATGTTTCAAGCAAATGTGCATTCCCCGCTTTTTTTGGATCGAATAGACAAAACATTTTTTTTTTCTTCTTATATCTCTGAAATGATGAATCTAATTTTTAGGAATTCGGTGGGGAGAGAACCAGAATTGAAAATTTCGCATTTTGATTTTGAGGAGGAAGAGACAAGGGAAAAAGAGAAAAAAAACGAATATAAAAAAGAGGAAAATGAACGTATAGCAATATCAGAAACTTGGGATAGCATTATATTTGCTCAAGCAATAAGAGGTTTGATGTTAGTAACCCAATCTTTTCTTAGAAAATACATTGTATTGCCTTCATTGATAATTGCTAAAAATATTGGCCGTATGTTATTATTCCAATTACCCGAATGGTATGAGGATTTGAAGGAATGGAATAGAGAAATGCATGTTAAATGCACCTATAATGGTGTTCAATTATCAGAAACTGAATTTCCCAAAGATTGGTTAACAGACGGTATTCAGATAAAGATTCTATTTCCTTTCTGTTTGAAACCTTGGCGAAGATCTAAAATACGATCTCATCCTAGAGATCAAATAAAAAAAAAAAGAAAAAAAGACAATTTTTGTTTTTTAACAGTTTGGGGAATGGAAGCGGAACTCCCTTTTGGGAGTCCCCGAAAACGACCTTCCTTTTTTGAACCCATTTATAAGGAACTCCAAAAAAAAGTTAGAAAAGTGAAAAAGAATTTCTTTCTACTTCTAAAAGTTTCAAAAGAAAAAACAAGATGGATCATTAAAATACTTCTAGTTCTAAAACGAATAATGAAGGAAATTCAAAAAGTAAACCCAATATTCTTCTTTGAATTGAGCAAGGCGAAAGTATATGAAACGGCTGAAAATGGAAAAGATTCCGAAATAAATAATAAGATTATTCACAAATCAACCATCCAAATCCAATCCATGAATTGGACAAATTATTCACTCATAGAAAAAAAGATGAAAGATCTTTCTGATAGAACAATCACAATCAGGAATCAAATAGAACGAATCACAAAAGACAAGAAAAAAATAATTCTAACTTGTGATGATAAAAGATCGAAATCACAGAAACATATTTGGCAGATATTCCAAAGAATAAATATACGATTAATACGTAAATCACATTATTTTTTGAAATCTCTGATTGAAAAAATATACATAGATATCTTGCTATGTATGATTACCATTCACAGGATCAATTTTCAACTTTTCTTTGAATCAACAAAAAAAATAATCAAAAAATCCGTTTACAACGATCAAACAAATCAGGAAGGAATTGATGAAAGAGATCAAAATACAATGAACTTTTTTTCCACTATAAAAAATTCGTTTTCGAATACTAATATTAGTAATAGTACAAAAATGTATTATGACTTATCCTCCTTGTCCCAAGCATATGTATTTTACAAATTATCACAAACCCAATTACTTAACAAGTATCACTTGAAATCTCTACTTCAATATCAGGGGACTTATCCTTTTATTAAGGATAAAATCAAGGATTATTGTATGACACGAGGAATATTTGATTCCAATTCAAGACATCAGAAAATTCATAAGTCTGGAATGATTGAATGGAAAAACTGGTTAAAGGGGCATTATCAATACAATTTATCTCAAACCAAATGGTCGTGGTTAGTACCGCAAAAATGGCGAAATAGAATCAATCAACGTTATAGGATTCAAAATAAAGACTCAATTAAATCGGATTCATATAAAAAAGAAAAAGACCAATTAATTCATTACGTGAAACAAAATTACTATGCAGCGGATTCATTGACAAATCAAAAAGAAAAATGGAAAAAACACTACAGATATGATCTTTTGTCACATAAATATATGAACTATGGGGATAAGAAGGATTTATATATTTATGGGTCAAGATTACAAGTAAACGGAGTTCTCAAAATTCCATATAATTTCAATAAACCGAAATCCGAATCATTTTATGTATTGGTAAGTACAGCTATTAGTGATTATCTAGAAGAAGGATATATTATTGATACGCATAAAAATCTAGATAGAAAATATTTTGATTGTAGAATTCTCCATTTTTGTCTTAGAAAAAATATCGATATTGAGACCTGGACCAATACACATATCGGTACCAAAATTGATAAAAATACTAAGACTGCAAAAAAAATCAACAACAAATTGAAAAAAAAAGATATTTTTTCTCTTACGATTCATCAAAAAATCAACCCATCCAATCAAAAAAGTATTTTTTTGAATTGGATGGGAATGAATCAAGAAAGAGTTTATCGTACCATATCAAATCTAGAATCTTGGTTCTTCCCAGAATTTGTCTTACTTTTTGATGCATATAAGATTAAACCATGGATTATACCAATCAAATTACTTCTTTTTGACTTTTATTTTTATAAAAATAAAAGTCAAAATAAAAACATCTATATAAATTTAAAAAAAAATCTTCAGATGATATCTGATCAAAAAAAATATCTTAAATTAGAAAATTTCAACCAACAAAAAAATGAACAACAGGACCAAGTAAATCTTGTATCAGATCTACGAAAAGAAAACAAAAAAAAAGATATTGAAGAGAATTACGCGAGATCAGACATTACCATTAAAAAAGGTAAAAAGAAAAAACAATCCAAGAAAAACAAGGAAGCAGAACTTGATTTCTTCCTGAAAAAATATTTCCTTTTTCAATTAAGATGGGATGACTCCTTGAACCAAAGAATGATCAATAATATCAAGGTATATTGTCTCTTACTTAGACTGATAAATCCAAAGGAAATTGCTATATCCTCGATTCAAAGAGGAGAGATGCATCTGGATGTAATGCTAATTCAGAAAGATCTAGCTCTTACAGAATTGATAAAAAAAGGAATATTAATTATCGAACCAATTCGTCTATCTCTAAAAAGGGATGGAAAATTGATTATATATCAAACTATAAGTATTTCATTGGTCAAGAACAATAAACACCAAACTAATGGAAAATGCATAAAAAAAAGATATATTGATAAGAGGAATTTGGATAAACCCATTGTACGATATGGGAATATGCTTGTGAATGGGGACACAAATTATTATGATTTCCTTGTTCCTGAAAATATTCTATCTCCTAGACGTCGTAGAGAATTGAGAATGTTAATTTGTTTCAATTCCCATAATTTGAATGTTACGGATAGAAATAGAAATCCATTATTTTGCAATGAAAACAACATAAGAAACTCTGGAAAATTTTTGGATGAGGACAAGCATCTTAATACAGATACAAATAAATTCATTAAATGTAAATTTGTTCTTTGGCCCAATTACCGATTAGAAGATTTAGCTTGTATGAATCGCTATTGGTTTGATACCAATAATGGTAGTCGTTTCAGTATGTCAAGGATACATATGTATCCACGATTTAGAATTATTTAATTTATTAGTATATTTCCTATATCATATATATCTATATTCCGTGACATTTTCGGCCGAAAGATGTACGCATATGCTATGTTATATTTTGGTAAATGATACAGATTGAATAGTGTATCCATTCAATTGGATATAGGAATAAATAAATTAGCGGAATCCTTTTAGATAGAAAGAAATTTCTTTCTTTCGTTAATGCGGAAACATATTATCCCTTTCTATCCAAATCAAATTGAAAATTTGATTTGGATAAAATAAAGAAGTAGTATATGAATAAATCAAAAATTTTGTGTGTACTAGATTAAAATAACTGGCATAATTCTTTTTTTTTTTTGATTTTTCCTGATCGGAAAAATCCATGAAAAAGAAAGAAAAAGGATAGAAAAATTTTTTATGGTCAAAAATTCATTCATTTCCATTATTCCACAAGAAGAAAAAAAAGAAAACAAAGGTTCTGTTGAATTTCAAGTATTCAGTTTCACCAATAAGATACGGAGACTTACTTCACATTTGGAATTGCACAAAAAAGATTTTTTATCGCAAAGGGGTCTACGAAAAATTCTAGGAAAACGTCAACGGTTGCTGGCTTATTTGTCAAAGAAAAATAGAGTACATTATAAGAAATTAATTGGTCAGTTGGATATTCGGGAGCCAAAAACTCGTTAATTTAATCGTTTGAATTTTTTTAGTAGTATTCGATTTTTCGTTTTGATGAGCCTCGTTTTGAGGAATTCATCGAATAATGAATTAAGGAAGAAAAGATATGACAGTACCGGTTACAAGAAAAGATCTCATGATAGTCAATATGGGGCCTCACCACCCATCAATGCATGGTGTTCTTCGACTAATCGTTACTCTCGATAGTGAAGATGTTATTGACTGTGAGCCCATATTGGGCTATTTACACAGAGGAATGGAAAAAATAGCGGAAAATCGAACAATTATACAATATCTACCTTATGTAACACGATGGGATTATTTAGCTACTATGTTCACAGAGGCAATAACCGTAAATGCACCAGAACAATTGGAAAATGTTCAAGTACCTCAAAGAGCTAGCTATATCAGAGTAATTATGCTGGAATTGAGCCGTATAGCTTCTCATTTGTTATGGCTTGGACCTTTTATGGCGGATATCGGTGCACAGACTCCCTTTTTCTATATTTTCAGAGAAAGAGAATTGATATATGATCTATTCGAAGCCGCCACAGGTATGCGAATGATGCATAATTATTTCCGTATCGGAGGAGTAGCTGCTGATCTACCTTATGGATGGATAGATAAATGTTTGGATTTCTGCGATTATTCTTTAACAGGAGTTGTTGAATATCAAAAACTTATTACGTGGAATCCCATTTTTTTGGAACGAGTTGAAGGAGTGGGCATTATTGGTGGAGAAGAAGCTGTAAATTGGGGTTTATCAGGACCGATGTTACGAGCTTCTGGAATCCAATGGGATCTTCGTAAAGTTGATCATTATGAGTGTTACAATGAATTCGATTGGGAAGTCCAATGGCAAAAAGAAGGAGATTCATTAGCTCGTTATTTAGTACGAATTGGTGAAATGAAGGAATCCATAAAAATTATTCAACAGGCTCTAGAAGGAATTCCTGGAGGACCTTATGAAAATTTAGAAGTACGACGCTTTGATAGAGCAAAGAATTCCGAATGGAATGATTTTGAATATAGATTTATTAGTAAAAAACCTTCACCCAATTTTGAATTGTCGAAACAAGAACTTTATGTGAGAGTGGAAGCCCCAAAAGGAGAATTGGGAATTTATTTGATAGGAGATAATAGCGTTTTCCCCTGGAGATGGAAAATTCGTCCACCCGGTTTTATCAATTTGCAAATTCTTCCTCAGCTAGTTAAAAGAATGAAATTGGCTGATATCATGACGATATTGGGTAGTATAGATATCATTATGGGAGAAGTTGATCGTTGAAATGATAATTGATACAACAGAAGTACAAACTATCAATTCTTTTTCTACATCGGAATTTTTAAAAGAAGTGTATGGACTAATATGGATTGTACCCATTTTGACCCTTATATTGGGAATCACAATAGGGGTACTAGTAATTGTGTGGTTAGAAAGAGAAATATCTGCAGCGATACAACAACGTATTGGGCCTGAATATGCTGGCCCGTTGGGAATTCTTCAAGCTATAGCGGATGGGACTAAACTACTTTTTAAAGAGGACCTCCTCCCATCTCGAGGAGATATTCGTTTGTTTAGTGTGGGACCGTCTATAGCGGTTATATCAATTCTACTAAGTTATTTAGTAATTCCTTTTGGGTATCGTCTTGTTTTAGCCGATCTCAGTATAGGTGTTTTTTTATGGATCGCCATTTCCAGTATTGCTCCTATTGGGCTTCTTATGTCAGGATATGGATCGAATAATAAATATTCCTTTTTAGGTGGTCTACGAGCTGCTGCTCAATCTATTAGTTATGAAATACCATTAACTCTATGTGTGTTATCAATATCTCTACGTGTGATTCGTTGGAATATGAACTTTGAACCTCTCTTCTATAAATAAAAGAAAAAAGAAAGAGGTTCAATGTATTGAATAGATGTTTTCATTTTTTTTTTATTCATCATTCGGGTTGATGAGTTAAACCAGATAGTTATATGAGTGAAACTAAACAGCTTATAAATTTGTAGTAAGAAGAAAAAATCTCATTCCCTATGTACAAGAATAAAGTTGAAGTAAACATAAGCAGTGTAAACTGCTTACCCCAAGATTAAGTAAGATTTTTTGATTAGTCATCATATCTTGAAGCGGGCGCAAACAAAAGATCAACTGTATGGAGTTTCTACTACTGTCTCGTATGTATTACTATACCGGGGATCAATCAAAAGTCAGTGGACGGTTAGGAACACCAAGGTACACAAAGGATTAGTAATGGAGATAGTGTAAGGTATCAAAAAAGAGGTATTTCTTCATAAAACGAATCATAATAAGGACTTTAAATTGGTAGAAATGATCAAGTAGTACTTCCCTACGATTCCGATCTAGAGTATGCTCCTATTCACTGGTTAAAGAAATGACTATCAAGAACGAATTAATCCTTTATTTTTTTTTTTTTAGTATCCTCCTCTGAGACAGAAGAACAGGAAAAAAGAAATGGAATGCAGTAATTGAATAAATAATAAAAAAAGGGGATCCTTATTTATTCTTTTCTCTATCCATATTCATACATATCGAATTCTTATCACGATTCATGACCTAATCACTAATTCTTTTTATTTTGTATTGATTGATATAAGGAGTATTTTATTGAAATAATAAGTTATTACCGATTGTAAAGGATGAGATCAATTCGGAAGCACTTTTTTTCTTATTCTAGCAGACAGAATTCCATTGGTCTAATTTGGGACTTTCCGATGTATCTTTATTCTATCTACCCAAAGATGGCGATAATACCGAACCCGTCCTTACATTTTTTTTTGTGGCCATCGAGGAGCCGTATGAAGCTGAGGTCTCACGTACGGTTTTGAAATAGCGATGGGAACAGTGATGTTATTATCGACTATGATTATCTAACAGTTCAAGTACAGTTGATATAGTTGAAGCACAGTCAAAATATGGTTTTTGGGGGTGGAATCTGTGGCGCCAGCCTATAGGATTTATTGTTTTTCTAATTTCTTCTCTAGCCGAATGTGAGAGATTGCCCTTTGATTTACCAGAAGCAGAGGAGGAATTAGTAGCAGGTTATCAAACCGAGTATTCGGGTATCAAATACGGTTTATTTTATCTTGCTTCTTACCTAAATTTTTTAGTTTCTTCATTATTTGTAACAGTTCTTTACTTAGGTGGGTGGAATTTATCTATTCCGTATATATCCATTCCTGAGCTTTTCAGAATAAATAAAATCGCTGGCATTTTTGGAATGACAATGGGTATCCTTATTACATTAACTAAAGCTTATTTGTTTCTCTTCATTTCTATCACAACAAGATGGACTTTACCTAGGATGAGAATGGACCAGTTATTAAATCTTGGATGGAAATTTCTTTTACCTATTTCTCTAGGTAATCTGTTATTAACAACTTCTTCCCAACTTGTTTCATTATAAATAACAGAATATGATAACACTATTTTAGATTCATAATCTCTATCAAACAAGAGAAAGAAACGTCAATTTTTTCATGTATATCTACAATATGTTCCCTATGGTAATTGGGTTCATGAATTATGGTCAACAAACAATACGAGCTGCAAGGTACATTGGTCAAAGTTTCATAATTACCTTATCCCACACAAATCGTTTACCTGTAACTATTCAATATCCTTATGAAAAATCGATCATATCAGAGCGTTTCCGGGGTCGAATCCACTTTGAATTTGATAAATGTATTGCTTGTGAAGTATGTGTTCGTGTATGCCCGATAGATCTACCCGTTGTTGATTGGAGATTTGAAAGAGATATTAAAAAGAAACAATTACTTAATTATAGTATAGATTTCGGGGTTTGTATATTTTGTGGTAACTGTGTCGAGTATTGTCCAACAAATTGTTTATCAATGACTGAAGAATATGAACTTTCCACTTATGATCGTCACGAATTGAATTATAATCAAATTGCTTTGGGTCGATTACCAATCTCAATAATTGGAGATTACACAATTCAAACAGTTATGAATTCGACTCAAATAAAAATAGACAAAGATAAACCCTTTGATTCAAGAACAATTACCGATTACTAAGATTTTGTTTTGATATAAAGGATCCAAGCTTTTTATTTTGGGTAGTCAGTAACTACAAATAAAAACGAATAACTATTGATTGTTGAGAATCACTGTTTGATTTAAACTGAGAATATATTTTTCGTGATGATTTCGAAATAGCAAATTTCAACTACATATTCCAACTACTCTTTTCTTTTTTTTTCTTTCGGATAAATATAAATAAAGTAGGATTGGCCCGATAATTTTATCTATATCTACATTAATCCATATTCAAATTCAATTCAATTATAAATGTATCATATACAATATTATATACAAGAAAAAAATAGGGTAACCCCTTTTCCTTTCCTGGACCATTTATTTAGTAAAGTTAAAGTAAGGTCATGAAATAGTTAAAGTTTTTTATTTTGTATTTTATACATAATGGATTTACCTGGACCAATACATGATATTCTTGTTGTATTTCTGGGGTCAATTCTTGTATTAGGGGGTCTGGGGGTAGTATTATTTACCAATCCAATTTATTCTGCCTTTTCGTTGGGATTGGTTCTTGTTTGTATATCCTTATTCTATATTTCATCGAACTCCTATTTTGTAGCTGCCGCACAGCTCCTTATTTATGTGGGAGCCATAAATGTCTTGATCATATTTGCTGTAATGTTCATAAATGGTTCAGAATATTCCAATAATTCCTATTTTTGGACCATTGGAGATGGGGTCACTTCGATGGTTTGTACAACTATTCTTTTTTCACTAATTACTACTATCCCAGATACGTCATGGTACGGAATTATTTGGACTGCAAGATCAAACCAGATTATGGAACAGGACCTAATAAATAACGTTCAACAAATTGGGATTCATTTATCAACAGATTTTTATCTTCCGTTTGAACTCATTTCTATAATTCTTTTAGTTTCCTTGATAGGTGCAATTACTATGGCTCGACAATAAGCAATAAAAATACTTAACTTAATAATAATTCCCAATTCTTAGAATTCTAACTAAATTCTAAATAAATAAATAGAAATTTTTAGTTAAATCTATCTACCGTCAATATCTTCTTTTGTTGTGTAATTGTTCTATTCTAATCAATTGAATCGGTTGAATTGTTGTTCATATTGAAATGAATCGAGATTGATAAGGAGTTAGTCAATGATGTTTGAGCATGTCCTTTTTTTGAGTGTTTATTTATTTTCTATCGGTATCTATGGATTGATCACAAGTCGAAACATGGTTAGAGCGCTTATGTGTCTTGAGCTTATACTAAATTCGGTTAATATCAATCTTGTAACATTTTCTGATATATTTGATAGTCGCCAATTAAAAGGAGACATTTTCTCAATCTTTGTTATAGCCATTGCAGCTGCTGAAGCAGCTATTGGACTTGCTATTGTTTCGTCGATCCATCGTAACAGAAAATCAACTCGTATTAATCAATCGAATTTGTTGAATAATTAGTGATAATTATCATAGATAATTTAAATAAAGACACATAAAAATATTTAATAGAATTGAAATACTATTTTTTATTGAATTTGAATGCAATTCAATAAAATTGAATTGCATTTTTATATTTATATTGAAATAATGATGACCAATTTGTTGGCCAATTAATTTTAATTCGCATGTGCAACTCGTATCAGCATAATTGTTGAAACGAAAATCAAAGTCTCTTGACCTTTTCTCATAAACAGATTGATTTAAGAAATATATTGATTGTTTTTAATAAACCACTGCTTCGTCTGGTGTCTACAATATTACAATATATAATATATGATTCATTTACTACTAATTTGACCAGATCGAAAATCTTTTATGTTCAAAACTGGAATTTATAGATCCAATGTCACATTCAGTAAAAATTTATGATACATGTATAGGGTGTACTCAATGTGTACGAGCTTGCCCCACAGATGTATTGGAAATGATACCTTGGGACGGATGTAAAGCCAAGCAAATAGCTTCCGCGCCAAGAACCGAGGACTGTGTAGGTTGTAAGAGATGTGAATCCGCCTGCCCAACAGATTTTTTGAGTGTCCGTGTTTATTTAGGGCCTGAAACAACTCGCAGCATGGCTCTATCTTATTGATACGTTACAAAAAACTCCACTTGAATCATTTGTGATTCCTCTTTACCGACAAAAGCCCGTGCTCGACAAAATATATTATTTTGAGGACGGGCTTTTCTGGTCAAAACGTATCTTGTCTTTATCACGAGTTATTTTCCTTGGTTAACAATACTTGTTGTTTTACCGATATTCGCGGGTTCTTCAATTTTCTTTTTCCCTCATAGAGGGAATAAGATATTTAGGTGGTATACTATATGTATATGCTTCTTAGAACTCCTTCTAACGACTTATGCATTCTGTTATCATTTCCAATTGGATGATCCATTAATGCAATTGAAGGAAGATTATAAATGGATAGATGTTTTTGATTTCCACTGGAGACTAGGAATCGATGGACTTTCCATAGGACCCATTTTACTGACAGGATTTATCACTACTTTAGCAACTTTAGCAGCTTGGCCAATTACTCGAAATTCGCGGTTGTTCTATTTCCTGATGTTAGCAATGTACAGCGGTCAAATAGGATTATTTTCTTCTCGAGACCTTTTACTTTTTTTCATCATGTGGGAGTTAGAATTAATTCCTGTTTACTTACTTTTATCCATGTGGGGGGGAAAGAAACGTCTCTACTCGGCTACAAAGTTTATTTTGTACACTGCAGGGGGTTCCATTTTTTTCTTAATAGGAGTTCTAGGTATGGGTTTATATGGTTCCAATGAACCAACATTAGATTTTGAAAGATTAATTAATCAATCATATCCTGTGGCATTGGAAATAATATTCTATTTTGGCTTCCTTATTGCTTATGCTGTCAAATTGCCGATTATACCCCTACATACATGGTTACCTGATACCCATGGAGAAGCACATTACAGTACATGTATGCTTTTAGCTGGAATCCTATTAAAAATGGGCGCATATGGATTGATTCGGATCAATATGGAATTATTACCCCACGCTCATTCTATATTTTCTCCCTGGTTGGTGATAATAGGAACAATGCAAATAATCTATGCAGCTTCAACTTCTCTTGGTCAATGTAATTTAAAAAAGAGAATAGCCTATTCCTCTGTATCTCACATGGGTTTCACAATTATAGGAATTGGTTCTATAACCGACATGGGACTCAATGGAGCTATTTTACAAATGCTCTCTCATGGATTTATTGGTGCTGCACTTTTTTTCTTGGCGGGAACGAGTTGTGATAGAACACGTCTTGTTTATCTCGAAGAAATGGGAGGGATATCTATCCCAATGCCAAAAATATTTACCATGTTCAGTAGCTTCTCGATGGCTTCTCTTGCATTGCCAGGAATGAGTGGTTTTGTTGCGGAATTTGTAGTATTCTTTGGACTAATTACTAGTACAAAATATCTTTTAATGCCAAAAATGCTAATTACTTTAGTAATGGCAATTGGAATGATATTAACTCCTATTTATTTATTATCTATGTTACGTCAGATGTTTTATGGATACAAGCTATTTAATATTCCAAACTCGAATTTTTTGGATTCTGGACCACGAGAACTATTTCTTTCAATCTGTATCTTTCTACCCGTAATAGGTATTGGTATTTATCCCGATTTCGTTCTCTCGTTATCAGTTGACAAGGTACACGCTATCCTATCCAATTATTATCATAGATAGTGTTTCATTAATGAGACGGAAGGAAAGTCTTATAATTCTTTGAATTTAATATTTTGAAAATCGTTTGCTGTACTGTATAATGAAAAAAGAAATAAAATGAATAAGAATTGTAATTAGATACATCTCGAGTTTTTGAGAACCATTTAAATTTGAATGATTCCTTGATTCAAACGGTTCTCAAAAACTCATAAAAACAAACTTTCGTTATATATGGGATGATGTTTTTATCTTATGTATTCTTCATGTAGTTTATTCAATTAGATGTTTATGTGAATGAACCATAACTATGTAGACCTATTCCTAATAGATTGATCCCAAAATAGCATATCCAAATTATAAGAAATCCTATAGAAGCTATAAGTGCCGAATTCGTACCTTTCCAATTTATATTTGTTCTAGTATGTAAATAAATCGCGAATATGGTCCAAGTAATAAATGCCCAAGTTTCCTTGGGGTCCCAATTCCAATAGGATCCCCATGCCTCATTAGCCCATACTGCTCCACAAAGAATACCTATGGTTAAAAAGGTAAACCCTAGACTAATGACACGATAACTCCAATAATCCAAACGCTCAGTTAATTGATATTTGTAATAATTTCGAAATGAAGGAAAAGAAGTGTTTTTAAAAACACTTCTTTTTTCATTCAAATATTCAATCTCACCAAAGAAAAATGACTTAATTAAGAAATTATTGCTTTTACAAAAAATATCGATGTTTTTTCGAAATGTAATGACTAGAAGAGCGACTGATAATAATGATCCGCATAAAAGAGCTGCATAGCTCAATAACATCATACTTACGTGCATCATTAACCACTGAGATTGTAGAGCAGGTACTAATATTGCAGATTGATGCATTTCAGTTGAAAGACCCGACATGGCAAAGCCTTGAGTAAAAATGGTACTTGGTGCAATTATTGTGCTTAAATCATTTTTAAGGTTACATATCTTGGGAATCATATGAATAATGAAGAAACTACACGAAAGGAAGATTAATGACTCGTATAAATTACTTAATGGAAAATGTCCCGAAGAAATCCAACGAGAAACTAATAATCCTGTTATAGAGAAAAAAGTAGCTATCATCCCTTTTTCTGACGAATCACGTAATCCTACAATTTTGTGGACTAATAAGGTCATCAAATGAATCGTAATCACAATTGAAATGATCGAAAAAGAGATATGAGTTAATATATGTTCTAAAGTCGCAAATATCATAAAAGAGATCCCATTACAGAATTGGAAATCGGGAATTGAATACATTTTAGGATTTATTGTATCTCTTTTAGAAGATGCCGCCACTCGGACTCGAACCGAGATGCTTTAGCACTGCTTCCTAAGAGCAGCGTGTCTACCGATTTCACCATGGCGGCTTACTTGAAATAATAATAGTCAATTCATGTTGAATCGTCGAGATTCAAGGATTCAATATAGTTCATTAAAAAGACTGGTTTGTGGTTTAAATATTGGAATTTTCAATAAAATACCTACTTAGGTAGTATCGTCGTGGGTTTTTTAACAATCAACTTTCACGTACTAGAAACTAAGTTCTCTCCAAACAGTTGGAACTCAATAGTTTTTTCTCAGTTGAGGTATAAAACTAAGAATTGTCTTTTTTCTCTATTTTTTTCTGATTTGTTTTTTATTTATACGATTTCATGGATTCAAATGAAAAAGATTGAGTTTTTTTTTTCAATGAACAAAATCAAATAACTAGGATTTCATATCTATCACAATTTTATCATTAAATACAAAGAATTTGTTATTTTCCTAATGATTTCGATACCTTAGTATATTTAAATTAAAGTATTAATATTCTTTATTGCGCATATAATTTCTAATTTATAATACCATTTACAAAACCAATTAAGTTTTGGGATAGGCATATAACAAAAGAGTTTCAATCTCTATCACAATTGTACTTTTCTATTGTGAAAAGTACAATTGTGATAGGGAAAAAAAAAAATAATACTTAGAACCCAATATACAAAGAACCCAATATACAAAAAACTCTTATTCTATATATCACAGCAGTGAGTTCTAACTAATATTGAGAAATTCAATACAGAAAAATACATTAGTTACCATTCATCTTACAAAATTTGAGGTTGTTTAGGCTATATCAATTGAGATTATTCTAAGACTTTATTATTTGTTTGGTCGCACAAAAAAACTTTTTGAATGCCCGGTGGAAACCGATTTCGCTAAAGAAAAAGCTTTTACTGCAGCTAAATATCCTTTTTTCTTCCAAATATTTCTACGAATACGTTTTTTTGACATAGAAGTACGTTTTTTTGGAACTGCCATTCAAAAAAAGGGGGTTCCTCTTTTTATCGTTGTATGTGAAAGACATGTATTCTTCAAAATAGATCGTTCTTTTTAGTTATTATCTATACTTATTTCGTGTATGTGGATAATTTTTTTAATATACTCTTTAAAATATACATTGTTTTTTTACTTTAACATATAAATATATATAATAAACATACAAATATATATAATACAAATATATTTATATATACATGTATATGTGATATATATATCACATATATGTATGCGCGCGCATCACACATCACATATATAAATGACATGAGGGAAAAAAATAGAAGAAAATAAGGGAAAATGCAAATTGATTAAGTCCAGAGTGCTATGTCCATAATTCAAATTCCAATTAGAACTAAATTAGAACTAGTACTTAATCCGTTAAACAAGACATTCCATTACTTAGGTTACCTAAGTAATCTTTTATTTCAGTTATATACGAAGTAAGGAGTATCATAAGATTTCCGATAAACATAAGTTTTCTTTATTGGATTGAAATCCAATCAATCAGTTACACAACAAGTTAGGTAATTACTCCACTCCCAAAATGAACTAGAAAACCTAGGTATTCTTTTTTATCGAATATAGATACCGAATATAGATACTATGATCCATATTTGAATAAAAAAAGTACTCTTTTTTTGGTCTAACTCTTTTTCCTTACTATATTTACTATACTATATAATATATTACATATACTATTATAGTATATGTAATATGTTTATTAATCACCAAAAAAATATCAAAATCTAGTAGTAAGAAAATTATTTTAAAATCTCATATTCCTTTAATCTTTTCTTAGTTAAAATAACTACTAGGTAATCGCCTTTACCTTTACATAGTTATTTGGTCATATTTTTTGACCAACCTATTGTCAATTTTGGAATATTTCAAATATCTGAGAAAAAATCAGAATAATTAAGAATCCCAATATTTGACTTTTTTTTTGTTGATTTCTTTTATTATTGTTCCTTTCTAAAAGGATAAAAAAGATAAGAATTGGTGAATCGAGAACAATTTGCAATTATAAGAAAAAAGAGTTTCTTTTCTTATGGAACATACATATCAATATGCGTGGATAATACCTTTCCTTCCACTTCCAGTTACTATGTCAATAGGATTTGGACTTCTACTTATTCCGACAGCAACAAAAAATATTCGTCGCATGTGGGCTTTCCCTAGTGTTTTACTCTTAAGTATAGCTATGGTGTTTTCGGCCAATCTGTCTATTCAACAAATAAATGGAAGTTTTATCTATCAATATCTATGGTCTTGGACCATCAATAATGATTTTTCCTTAGATTTTGGATACTTGATCGATGCACTTACTTCTATTATGTCAATACTAATTACTACTGTTGGAATCATGGTTCTTATTTATAGTGACAAGTATATGTATCACGATCAAGGATATTTAAGATTTTTTGCTTATATGAGTTTTTTTAATACTTCTATGCTGGGATTAGTTACTAGTTCAAATTTGATACAAATTTATATTTTTTGGGAACTAGTGGGAATGTGTTCTTATTTATTAATAGGGTTTTGGTTCACACGACCAATTGCAGCAAGTGCTTGTCAAAAAGCTTTTGTAACTAATCGTGTAGGGGATTTTGGTTTATTGTTAGGAATCTTAGGTTTTTATTGGATAACAGGTAGCTTAGAATTTCGGGATTTGCTCGAAATAACTAATAACTTAATCCAGAATAATGGGGCCAATTCTTTATTTGCTACTTTGTGTGCTTCTTTATTATTCGTCGGTGCAGTTGCTAAATCCGCACAATTCCCCCTTCACGTATGGTTACCTGATGCTATGGAAGGACCCACTCCTATTTCGGCTCTTATACACGCTGCTACTATGGTAGCAGCAGGAATTTTTCTTGTAGCTCGGCTTCTTCCTCTTTTCATAGTCATACCTTATATAATGAATTTCATTTCTTTAATAGGTGTAATAACACTATTATTAGGGGCTACTTTGGCCCTTGCTCAAAGAGACATTAAAAAAAGCTTAGCCTATTCTACAATGTCTCAATTGGGTTATATTATGTTAGCTCTAGGTATAGGTTCTTATCGAGCTGCTTTATTCCATTTGATCACTCATGCCTATTCAAAAGCTTTATTGTTTTTGGGATCCGGATCCATTATTCATTCAATGGAACCTATTGTTGGATATTCGCCAGATAAAAGTCAGAATATGGTTCTTATGGGTGGTTTAACAAGATATGTTCCAATTACAAGAACTACTTTTTTATTGGGTACACTTTCGCTTTGTGGTATTCCACCTCTTGCTTGTTTTTGGTCCAAAGATGACATTCTTAATGATAGTTGGTTCTATTCACCAATTTTCGCAGTAATAGCTTATTTCACAGCAGGATTAACCGCATTTTATATGTTTCGGGTATATTTACTTACCTTTGATGGGTATTTACGTGTTCATTTTCAAAATTACAGTAGCACTAAAAATGGTTCGTTCTATTCCATATCTCTATGGGGAAAAGGAACTCCAAGAGGAGTCAATCCAAATTTACTTTTATCAACAATGAATAAAAAGGTTTCTTTTTTTTCAAAAAATAGATCGAAAATTGATAATAATGTAAGAAATAGGATACGATACTTTAGTACTTACTTTGGAAATAAATACACTTCCAAGTATCCTCACGAATCGGACAATACTATGTTATTTCCTCTTCTTGTATTAGTACTATTTACTTTGTTGGTTGGATCAATAGGAATTCCTTTTGATCAAGGAGTAATAGATTTTGATATATTATCGAAATGGTTAACCCCATCAACAAATCTTTTACATTCAAGTTCTAATTATTCTGTAAATTTGGATGAATTTTTTACAAATGCAATTTTTTCAGTAAGTATAGCAATTTTCGGACTATTCATAGCATATATTTTATATGGATCTGCTTATTCATTTTTCCAGAATTTGGATTTAATCAATTCATTTGTAAAAGGGGGTCCTAAAAGAATTCTTGTGGACCGAATAAAAAATATGATATACAATTGGTCACATAATCGTGGTTACATAGATATTTTTTATACTAGAGTTTTTACCGTGGGGATAAGAGGATTAACCGAACTAACTCAGTTTTTTGATAGACGTATAATTGATGGAATTACAAATGGTGTTGGTGTTGCAAGTTTTTTTATAGGGGAAGGGATTAAATATATGGGAAGTGGACGAATCTCGTCTTATCTATTCTTGTATTTATCTTATGTATCAATATTTTTATTAATTTTTTTATTTTTTTTATTTAATTAA